TAATTATGTCAGAATATTAAGTGTCGAGCTGTTTTTTATAAAATTTTAGTAGGGGGTTGGGGGTCATTGATGAGTGCGGCAAATAAAAATTGGTGCACATATATATATATATATATATATATAATGCGATGCCAATTTATACCTCAACTCGTTGGCTAGTACGTTCTTGGATCTTCCTTGCTTTAGGGGTTTGACAAGGATAACAGGATTTACTGAGCGTAGGGGGGTAGGGGGGTTTGACGCGCGAAAACCAAAAGGGGGGCACTATGTAAGTATAAGTTGAAGAAAGATAAATATGTTATGCACCTGAATAAATATAATGTGGTTCTTAAATTATGTCTTATAATAATTAATATTTATTCTCACATACAAGGAAATTGCTCCACCTTAATCAGTATTTTGAGCCTGCACTCTGAGATGCCAGATGAAGTGAAAAAAAAAAGAGAACCTTATGCATATAAGAGAAGCTTGCTAGGTGGGTAATGAAACTTATGGACCACACCTCTAACACAACCATATGCCAGTATAATTATCCGAAAGGGGAATACTCCAATTGTACCCCTGAAATAGGAACCAGATGCCAGTAATAGTGCACAGTGTGCTACCCCCACACCGTGTGTCCCTGATTCCCTCATGCATGATGTACCTTACTGTAGATGATTGGTGGTTTCTTACTACATTAATTTGGTTAGATGCGATTTTAGTTGGGTATTTCAAGGAAAGATTTGAGGTCAAATTTTAAGGGATTAATATATTACTCAGCTTAAAATAATATTATTTCTGAATCTTGATATTATGCTTATGTATACCTTAAAAATTTAGTACTTGCTTTATGGTTAAAATAATAAGTTGGTGATAATACATACATGTATTAGTACATTATTGTAAAATTATGCATATTATGTACTAAACCATAAAGGGTGATTTACCCCAGAGAATAGTTTAGTTTAGAATTCTGGCTTTGGGAGCCAGTGGTGAGAGTTGAAATCTCTCTTTTCTGGGCGCTAGGGAGGAATTTAACCTCCGATCTTCGGATTACAAGACCGATGCTTTTAGACTAAGCTACTAGGGCAGGTTAATTCCAGTGCTTTATTTTCTACCCACCCTGCTAGTGGCATAAAAACGAGAAACAGTGCAAAGTATAAGGCAGATGCGACTTGTCCAATAATAACAAATGGGTGTTCTACTGGTATGGCTCCAATTCAGGTTAAGATAATTACGTCTGCCACGAGAGTTCAGAATAAAAATTGAGTAATTGGGCGGAATGTTAATCCTCGTTGTTTGGAGGTGTGAAGTAGTGGGACTAGCATTAATACCAGAATAGAAAATAATAGTGCAAGGACTCCCCCTAATTTGTTAGGGATCGATCGTAGAATAGCATAGGCGAACAGGAAGTATCACTCTGGCTTAATGTGTGGGGGGGTGACCAGGGGATTGGCAGGGGTGAAGTTGTCTGGATCACCCAGCAAATTAGGGGAAAATAGCGCTAATAGCATAAGTGAAAAAAGCATGATTACGAACCCTAGTAGGTCTTTGTATGTGAAGTATGGGTGGAAAGAGATCTTGTCTGCGTCTGAGTTCAGCCCAATTGGGTTGTTTGATCCCGTTTCGTGTAGAAATAGGAGGTGTAAAATGGTTGCAGCAGCAATTACAAATGGAAATAGGAAATGGAATGCGAAGAATCGTGTGAGCGTTGCGTTATCTACTGAAAACCCGCCTCAAATCCATTGGACTAAAACATCGCCCATATACGGGACAGCGGATAGGAGGTTCGTGATTACGGTAGCCCCTCAAAAAGATATTTGACCTCAGGGGAGGACATACCCGACGAAGGCTGTTATTATAACTAGAAGCAGAAGGACCACGCCGATATTTCAGGTCTCCTTGTAGAGGTAGGATCCGTAGTACAGACCGCGGGCAATGTGTATATAAATACAGATGAAGAAGAATGATGCTCCGTTAGCGTGCATATTGCGAATTAGTCAGCCGTAATTTACGTCTCGGCAGATGTGGGCTACTGATGAGAAGGCGGTTGAAATGTCTGAGGTGTAGTGTATGGCTAGGAACAGACCGGTTAAAATTTGGGCAGCTAGGCATAGTCCTAGGAGGGACCCAAAGTTTCATCATGCTGAAATGTTGGATGGTGCTGGCAGGTCAACTAGTGCGCTGTTAGCAATTTTAATAAGGGGGTGAGTTTTTCGTAGGCTTGCCATGACGGTTCTTGTAGTTGAATAACAACGGTGGTTCTTCAAGTCATTGGTCTCGGTTAAAGTCTGAGCAAGAATTATGACGTATCTCATGTTTTTATTATTAATAGCCCTGGTTGTAGGCTTAGTCGCTGTTGCGTCTAATCCCACACCATATTTTGCTGCGTTTGGCTTGGTAGTTGCAGCCGGGGTAGGATGTGGAGTTTTGATTGGCCATGGAGGTTCTTTTCTATCGCTGGTACTTTTTCTAATTTATTTAGGGGGAATGTTAGTAGTTTTTGCTTACTCAGCAGCTCTGGCTGCTGAACCCTTCCCAGAAGCCTGGGGAAGTCGTTCCGTTTTAGGTTATGTTTTAATTTATCTGGTAGGGGTTAGCTTAGCGGGAGGGCTGCTTTGGGGGGGTTGGTATGAGGGTTCGTGGGTAGCGGTAGATGGGCTAAAAGAATTTTCTACCTTACGTGGCGACATTAGTGGTGTGGCTGTAATATATTCGTCTGGGGGAGGTCTGTTAGTCACCTGTGCGTGGGTGTTGCTCTTAACGTTGCTTGTTGTCCTAGAATTAACCCGCGGCTTAAGTCGCGGAACTCTTCGTGCGGTCTAAAGGAGTACGGGGATGATAGCCAGCACTAGGGTGAGGAGGAAGATGGTAAGGTAAGTCTTGATTATTCCTCGTGCGATATTGTTTGTAATTTTCGCCATAGTTGCTTGTGTTAGTGCCAGGCCTTTCGGCCCGATGGCCTCAAGCCATGTTTTATCAAGCTGAGTGGCGGCCGATTGTCCTAGGGTGAGTTTGGCTTTGGGGAGAAAGCGGTGAACAGTTGTAGGAAAGAATCCTAGTATATTTGAAAAGTGATGAATAGGGATTGTAGGGGTAATTTTTACTTGTTTGCTGGTCATATTAGCCAGTTCTAGGGCTACTAATAGTCCTGCAATCGTAACCACAAGGGCTGCTATTTTTAAGACCATAGGTATTGTTATAACAGGTGCTTTCATAGGGGGAAAATTCTGTGTAATAATAAGTCCAGCAACAATGCTTCCTCAGGCTAGCCGTTTAATAGAATTAATCACAAGTGGGTTATTTTCATTGATTGGGACCAGGGGCAGGAATCGTGGAGTTCCCATGATGACAAAGTACACTAATCGGAGGCTGTAGACTGCTGTGAATGAGGTGGCTACTAGTGTCAGAGTTAGGGCCCAGGCGTTAAGATAAGAGGTGTTGAGGGCTTCAATAATTGCGTCTTTTGAGAAGAATCCGGCCAGGAAAGGGGTCCCTGTTAGGGCCAGGCTGCCGATGGTGAAGTAGGCTGAGGTAGCAGGTATAATATTGAATAAGCCCCCTATCTTGCGGATATCCTGCTCGTCATTTAGGCTATGAATAATTGACCCCGAGCATAGGAACAGTATAGCTTTAAAGAAGGCATGGGTGGAGATGTGAAGGAATGCCAGTTGAGGTTGGTTTAGGCCGATAGTAACTATCATTAAGCCTAGCTGGCTCGATGTTGAAAAGGCTACAATTTTCTTGATGTCATTTTGGGTTAAGGCGCAGGTGGCTGTAAACAGTGATGTTAGTGCTCCAAGGCAGAGGCAGGTTGTTAAGGCTAGAGGGTTATCTTCTATAAGGGGGTGAAGACGAACTAAAAGGAAGATACCTGCAACAACTATAGTACTTGAGTGAAGTAGGGCAGACACTGGCGTAGGGCCCTCCATGGCAGACGGGAGCCATGGATGGAGGCCAAATTGGGCTGATTTTCCGGTTGCTGCTAGGATGAGGCCTATTAAAGGAACTGTTATGTCAAAGTCTTTTGATAAAGTGAAAATTTGTTGGATTTCCCAGGAGTTAAGGTTTGTTGCGAATCAGGCTATGGCTATAATTAGCCCAATATCACCTACTCGGTTATAAATAACAGCCTGGAGGGCTGCTGTATTAGCATCGGCTCGGCCGTGTCATCAACCAATAAGTAGAAAGGACATAATGCCTACCCCTTCTCAGCCAATAAATAGTTGAAACATATTATTAGCTGTGACTAGTACAATTATGGCTACTAAGAACATAAGAAGGTATTTAAAGAACCGGTCGATGTTAGGATCAGAGTGTATGTACCACAGTGCAAACTCTAAAATCGATCAGGTAACGTATAAGGCAACTGGGACGAAGATTAGTGAGTAGTGGTCAAACTTAAAGCTGACATTAATATCAAATGTTTGGGTATTTATTCATTGTCAATTCGTAATGACTCCCTCTGTCTTCAAATTAAGAAACACTATAAGTGGTAAAAGGCTAATGAAGAATGCGGAGCTAACCGCGGTTTTGGTTATTTCCGGCATATTACACATCTCTCGGGTGGGGTTTAATGTGGTGAGTAGTGGGTAAATCAGGATGAAGAAAATTAGAAGGAGAGACGTGTGTACAATTAGTGTCATTTTAGTTCCCACTTGGATTTGCACCAAGAGTCTTTGGTTCCTAAGACCAATGGATGAACTATTATCCTTTGAGAGCACAAGGAAGCCCCGGATTTTAACCGTGGAAGGTAAGGATTAGCAGTGCTTACTATTTTCTGTTCTCCCTTGGTGAGTAAGAGGGTTTTAACCCCTGTCTTTAGAATCACAATCTAATATTTTAGTTAAACTATACCTACAATTACACCACCCCCATATGAGTTCTGGTTTTGTTACTAAGAGGATAACAGGGACCAGGTGTATGGTCAGTAATAAATGTTCCCGGGTGTGGAATGGTTGGAGACCCATAATATGATGCGGGGTCGGACCTCGTTGTGATATGAGGAATATATACAGGGAGTAGCTGGCTGTAATTAGTGTTCCTAATCCGGTAATCAAGATTGTTCATGGGGATCAGGCGAACAATGTTGTAATGATTATAAGTTCGCCTATTAGGTTTGGCAGGGGAGGCAATGCTAGGTTCGCCAGATTGGCGATGAATCATCACACTGCAGCCAGTGGAAAAACCATTTGTAGTCCTCGGGCAAGGACCATTGTCCGGCTGTGGGTCCGTTCATACGCGGTATTAGCCAGACAAAACAGTGCTGAGGACACTAGTCCGTGAGCAACTATTAAAACGATTGCGCCTGAAAAGCCTCATGGGGTTTGAACTAGAATACCTGCTGCTACTAGCCCTATATGGCTTACAGATGAGTAGGCGATTAGTGATTTTAAGTCCGTTTGTCGAAGGCAAATTGATCCGGTCATGATGATACCCCAGAGGGCCAAAATGATGAAGGGATAGGCTAGTTCTTTTGACAGAGGATCCAGCATGATCATCATACGTATTATACCGTATCCCCCTAATTTTAAGAGGACCGCCGCTAGTACTATTGATCCGGCTACAGGGGCTTCTACGTGTGCTTTTGGTAGTCAAAGATGGACCCCGTATAATGGTATTTTCACTAAAAATGCAACTAGGCAGCCAGCCCATCAAATTATGTGACCTCAAGAGTTGAGCTCCATAGGTTGCGAGTACTGAAGCACTAACATTGATAGTGTACCAGTAGACTGTTGAAGAAGGAGTAAGGCGACTAGAAGTGGGAGTGAGCCCGCTAAAGTGTAAAATAAAAAGTAAGTTCCTGCATTGAGGCGTTCGGCTTGGTTTCCTCATCGGGTGATGATAATAAGGGTTGGAATGAGTGTGGTTTCAAACATAACATAAAATAAAATGATCTCCGTGGCTCCGAAGGCCATGACAAGAAAAGTTTGCAGCGAGGTGAGTAGCATAATATATGAACGTTGCCGGCTAATGGGTTCAGGAGTGATGTGGTTTTGACTGGCTAAGATCATAAGTGGGAGCAATCAGCATGAGAGCACCAATAGAGGGGCCGATAATGGGTCTGTGGCCAAATATGTGTTGGAGGAGGTTCACCCGGCTTCAGACATTCACCCCAATCATGCCAGGCTTACGAAGGCAATCAGGAGGCTATGTGTGGTTGCAGTTGTTCACAGTCATTTAGGGGAGGTTAATCAGATTGTTGGGAATATTATAATGGTGGGGATTAGTACCTTTAACATTGCAGGAGATTAAGGTTCTGCAACCGGTCAGTTCCGTGGGTACGAGCAGTAGCCACCAGTAGTGCTAGGCCGGTACTAGCTTCGCAAGCAGAGAAGGCTAAAAGAAGCATGGGGGCTGTTGAAAATCCTGTGGACTCAAATTGTAGGGTCCATAGCGCCAGTGCAATAAATAGCGACAATATTATCCCTTCTAGGCAAAGGAGCGCTGAGAGCAGGTGGGTTCGGTGGAATGCTAGGCCTATTAAGCCTAGAACAAATGCTGAGCTAAAGCTAAAATGTACGGGTGTCATAAGAGGGTCATGGAGTTGAACCACGATCTTCTGAGCCGAAATCAGAGGTCTTACTTTGGACTAACTCACTATTCTGCTCACTCTAAGCCGCCTTGAGTTCACTCATAAATTAACCCCAGGGTTAGTATAATCAGAACTATTGTTGCCCAGAAGAATGTTTCAGTAGGGCTACCGAGTTGGTCCCCTCACGGAAGCGGGAGGAGGAGGGCAATTTCCAAGTCAAAAAGGAGAAATAGAATTGCTACCAGAAAGAAGCGTAGGGAAAATGGTAGTCGGGCGGAGCCCAGGGGATCAAACCCGCATTCATATGGTGACAGCTTCTCTGCGTCTGGATTCATTTGTGGTAGTCAGAAAGACACGGTAGCTAGGATTGAGGATAGGGCTATAGTAATAATTAGAATGGTCATAATTAAATTCATTATCTTTCCTTGGGGTTTAACCAAGACTGTGTAATTGGAAGTCACTTGTACTAACTTTAATACTAGAAAGATTATGAGCCTCATCAATAGATAGACACGTAAAGGAATAGTCAGACTACGTCAACAAAGTGTCAGTATCAGGCGGCGGCTTCAAAGCCAAAATGGTGTTCAGATGTAAAGTGGTATTGGATTTGGCGTAGAAGACACACTGCTAGGAAGGTTGACCCAATAATAACGTGAAGTCCGTGGAACCCGGTAGCTACAAAGAATGTTGAGCCGTAGACCCCGTCTGCGATTGTAAAAGGTGCTTCATAGTATTCTATAGCTTGGAGCGAGGTGAAGTAGAATCCTAATAGAATTGTTAAACCTAAAGATTGAACAGCTTGTTTTCGTTCTCCTTCTATAATGCTGTGGTGAGCCCATGTTACCGTAACTCCGGATGCTAGAAGTACTGCTGTATTTAGGAGTGGTACCTCAAAGGGGTCTAATGGGGTGACTCCTGTGGGAGGTCAGCACCCCCCTAATTCTGGTGTTGGCGCTAAGCTGGCGTGGTAAAAGGCCCAGAAAAACCCAAGGAAAAAGAACACTTCGGAAGTAATAAACAGAATCATTCCGTACCGTAGCCCCTTTTGTACTGGGGGTGTGTGGTGGCCTTGGAAGGTTCCTTCTCGGATAATGTCACGTCATCATTGGTATATGGTAAGAAGCAGAAGAACCACTCCTAAAGTTATTAATGTTATTGAGTGGAAATGAAATCAAATTGCTAAGCCGGATGTTATTAGCAGGGCAGCGATAGCTCCGGTTAGGGGTCATGGGCTTGGGTCAACTATGTGATAGGCATGTGCTTGGTGGGCCATTAAACGTTTTCTTGTAAATATAGACTTAAAAGAAGTACAAATACATAGGCTTGAATCATTGCTACTGCAACTTCTAATAGAGTTAATAGAAATAGAACAGTGGCAGTCAGAGCCGCTACCGTTGGTATGATTGGTAGAAGAACAAGAACAGCTGTAGAAATGAGTTGAATAAGTAGGTGGCCTGCAGTTAGATTGGCTGTAAGTCGTACCCCTAAGGCTAATGGTCGAATGAACAAACTGATTGTTTCGATAACAATTAATACTGGGATCAGTAGGATAGGGGTTCCTTCTGGCAGAAGGTGTCCTAGGGCAGCTGTTGGTTGATTTCGCATCCCAATAATAACTGTGGCGAGCCATAGTGGTACGGCAAGTCCTAAATTAAGAGATAATTGCGTCGTAGGTGTAAAGGTGTATGGCAGTAGGCCTAACATATTAATTGTGAGCAAGAAGATTATTAACGAAGCTATCAGTAGTGCTCACTTGTGTCCTCCTATGTTTAGTGGGAGTATTAGTTGGCTGACGAATCGGTTAATGAGAGACCCCTGAATAGTAATAAGTCGGTTACTAACTCATCGAGATGACGGGGTTGGATAAATTGCTCAAGGTAAGACAATTGCGAGGGCAATTAGTGGGATCCCTAGGTATGAAGGACTTGCAAATTGATCAAAGAAGCTTGCTATCATGGTCAGTCTCAGGATTCAGTTTTGTGTTTTTCAGCAGTTATTGGTGTTAGCTCGTTTGGCGAAATATGATTTAAGACTTTTGTTGGGATAATAATTAAGAAGACTAGTCAGGAGAACACTAAGATTGCGAATCAAGGGCCGGGGTTCAATTGTGGCATTTCACTAGAGGTGGTCGGAAGTCACCAATCTTTGGCTTAAAAGGCCAACGCTCTATCCAATATTTAGCTTCCTAGCGAGGCGTCTTCTAGAATTAGTAAGGATCAGTTTTCGAAGTACTCTAGTGGTACCGCTTCAACTACAATTGGTATAAAGCTATGGTTGGCTCCGCAGATTTCGGAGCATTGTCCGTAAAATACTCCCAGGCGCGAGGCGATAAAGGCGGTTTGATTAAGTCGTCCTGGGACCGCATCTATCTTTACGCCCAGGGATGGGACAGTTCAGGAGTGTAATACGTCCTCGGCGGATACTAAAATACGAATAGGGGATTCCATTGGAATAACCATTCGATGATCTGCTTCCAGTAGTCGGAATTGTCCCGGGGTGAGGTCTTGAGTTGCTACTATGTAGGAGTCAAAGCCCAGGTTTTCATAATCTGTATACTCGTAGCTTCAGTACCATTGGTGTCCTACCGCTTTAATTGTTAGGTGAGGGTCATTAATTTCATCTATAAGGTACAGAATGCGAAGGGAAGGTAGGGCAATTAGTACTAAAATAACGGCTGGTAGAATAGTTCATACAATTTCGATTTCTTGAGAGTCTAAAATATATTTATTAGTAAGCTTAGTGGATACTATTGCAACAATAATGTATAGCACTAAGGTGCTAATTAGGAATACGATCATTAGTGCGTGGTCGTGGAAGTGAAGAAGTTCTTCTATAACGGGTGATGCCGCGTCTTGGAATCCCAGTTGTGTTGGATGTGCCATTAAGCCTTGGGCTTAAGACATGCGGGGGTTTAACCCACAACTTCACCTTGACAAGGTGGGATAATTTACATTTTACTAATGTCTTTATAAGGAAGTGGCAGAGCGGTTATGCGGCTGGCTTGAAACCAGTATATGGGGGTTCGATTCCTCCCTTTCTCGTTAATTTGATTGAATTTGAACGAATGCTGGTTCCTCAAACGTGTGGTAAGGAGGAGGGCAGCCGTGGAGTCATTCTACGTTTGTTATCGTTAATTCTACAGATATTACTTCCCGCTTGGCGGCGAAGGCTTCTCATAGAATAAAAAGGAATATGATTACAGCCACTAAAGAAATTAGTGACCCAACGGATGACACTGTATTTCATAGGGCATATGCATCTGGGTAGTCGGAGTATCGCCGTGGTATGCCCGCCAGGCCAAGGAAGTGTTGTGGAAAGAATGTAAGGTTCACCCCAATAAATATGATTGCGAAGTGGATTTTTGTTCAGGCGCTGTGGAGGGTATATCCGGTTAGTAGGGGAAATCAGTGTACAAAGGCTGCTATAATAGCAAATACAGCACCCATAGATAGTACATAGTGGAAGTGGGCGACTACATAGTATGTGTCATGAAGAACAATATCAAGTGATGAGTTAGACAGGACAATTCCTGTGAGTCCCCCCACTGTAAATAGGAAAATAAACCCGAGGGCTCATAGTAGGGGTGTTTCTCATTTGATGGACCCTCCATGAAGTGTAGCTAACCAGCTAAACACTTTTACACCTGTTGGGATTGCGATAATTATTGTCGCAGATGTAAAATATGCACGAGTGTCCACATCTATCCCAACGGTAAATATGTGATGGGCCCATACAATAAAGCCTAGAAGGCCAATAGCCATTATGGCCCAGACTATTCCTATATAGCCAAATGGTTCTTTTTTACCAGAGTAATAAGCTACAACGTGAGAAATAATCCCGAATCCTGGAAGAATAAGAATGTAAACCTCTGGATGGCCAAAGAATCAGAATAAGTGTTGGTAAAGAATAGGGTCCCCCCCTCCTGCCGGATCAAAGAATGTAGTATTGAGGTTTCGGTCTGTAAGAAGTATTGTAATTCCAGCGGCTAAGACAGGTAGCGACAGAAGAAGCAGCACAGCGGTTACAAGTACAGACCAGACGAATAAGGGCGTTTGGTATTGGGAAATGGCTGGGGGTTTTATATTAATAGTTGTGGTAATAAAATTGATTGCCCCCAGGATTGATGAGACACCTGCTAGGTGTAATGAGAAAATTGTGAGGTCTACTGATGCTCCTGCGTGGGCCAGATTTCCTGCAAGAGGTGGGTACACCGTTCATCCTGTCCCGGCTCCAGCCTCAACACCCGAAGAGGCTAGCAGTAGTAGGAAAGATGGAGGTAGCAATCAGAAGCTTATGTTATTTATTCGGGGAAAGGCTATGTCCGGGGCTCCGATTATTAGGGGTACAAGTCAGTTTCCAAACCCCCCAATAAGAATTGGCATTACTATAAAGAAGATCATTACGAAGGCGTGGGCAGTAACGATAACATTATAAATTTGGTCATCGCCTAGAAGTGACCCGGGTTGACTTAACTCAGCCCGAATAAGAAGGCTTAGGGCGGTCCCTACTATTCCGGCTCAGGCACCAAATACAAGATAAAGGGTGCCAATGTCTTTGTGGTTGGTGGAGAAGAATCAGCGTGTGATTGCCACAGGTAGGGTAGCCGAGCGTTTAGGCGGTGGGTTGTAGCCCCGAAGACAGAGGTTCAAGTCCTCTTCCTATCAGCCCCGTGGTGAAGAGCACATTGGATTGCAAATCCGAAGACGTAGATTAATACTCTGCCGGGGCTTTTCCCGCCTTACTGAAGGCGGCGGCGGGAAAAGTAGATGGATGCTCGCTGGCTTGAGCGCTTAGCTGTTAACTAAGATTTTGTAGGATCGAGGCCTTCCCATCTAGTAAGGCCTTAGCTTAATAAAAGTGTCTGATTTGCAATCAGTGGATGCAAGTTAATTCCTTGTAGGCCTTAACAGGGGCTAGAAGATTTTCACTTCTACTTAAAGCTTTGAAGGCTTCTGGTCTAATGTTATCCTAAGCCCCTAGCCGATTAGTATCAAGATGGCCGGGGCCATGGGCAGCAATCCTAGAGTAGCGATTGTAAACATGGCAAGGAGGAGGGAGGTTTGGGCTGTGCGGGTCCGTCAGGGGGTGGTTGAGGTGATTGTGCTAGGGGAGATGGTAAGGGTTATTGCATAGCAAAGTCGCAGGTAAAAGTACAGGCTAATTAGTGCAGTGAGGGCCATGGTTGTGGCGACGATAGGAAGGTCTTGTTTACTCAGTTCTTGTAGGATCATTCACTTTGGTAAAAATCCCGTGAGCGGTGGGAGGCCTGCCAGGGAGAGCATAACAAGGGCAGCTGCTGATACAAGTACGGGGCTTTTCGATCAGGCTGTTGCGAGCGTGTTAACTTTAGTTGTTAGTAATATCTTTAGGGTCAGGAATGCTGCCGAGGTCATAATAACATATGTCCCTAGGGCAAGGAGAGTAAGGTGAGGGGCGTACTGGATTACAATCACTATTCAACCCATGTGAGCGATTGAGGAGTATGCTAAGATCTTACGTAGCTGGGTTTGGTTAAGTCCACCTCAGCCTCCCACTAATGTGGATATGACCCCCAGTGTTGTGAGTAGTAGTGGGTCAATGGCGTGTGCTGTTTGGAGGATAAGTGCGAATGGGGCAAGTTTTTGTCAGGTGGAAAGGATGAGGCCTGTTAGCAAGTCCAAGCCTTGCATGACTTCTGGCATTCAAAAGTGAACGGGTGCTAGGCCAATCTTAAGTGCGAGGGCAGCTATAAACATTGTGCTGGCAAGGGGGTCGGATAGGTCGTCGATGGCTCATTGGCCTATTGTTCAGGCATTTGTTGTGCTCGCAAATAAAATCATAGCTGCTGCGGTGGCCTGAGTTAAGAAGTATTTTGTGGTCGCTTCCACCGCACGAGGGTGATGGTGCTGCGCCATTAAGGGGGTAATTGCTAACGTATTAATCTCCAATCCTATTCAGGCCATGAGTCAGTGGGAGCCAATAAAAGTTAAAGTGGTCCCTAGTCCTAGGCTGGATAATAGAATTGCAAGTACGTATGGATTCATTGGTGAGGGAAGGAGTTTAACCGTCATGTTCGGGGTATGGGCCCGAAAGCTTAATTAGCTGACCTCGCCCGTAGAAAGTGGTGTAAAGGAAGCACCAAGAGTTTTGATCTCTTTAGTATGGGTTCAATTCCCTTCTTTCTAGGAACTGAGGGGATTCTAACCCCTGTAAATCACTCTATCAAAGTGGTCCTTGGGTGCTCAGGCACAATTCCTTGGCTATAGTTGTGGGGGGAGTCCTGCCAGCGCGATGGGCAGGGCAGCGTGTCATAGTACGAAAGCAAGCGTTAGGGGTAGAAAACTCTTTCACACAAGATGTATGAGTTGATCATACCGGAACCGGGGGTATGAGGCTCGCACCCATAAGAACACAACGGAGAGGAGTGCAGCTTTAATCATAAGGTTGATGGTTGTAAACTGTGGGGTACTGGGGATGTGTGAGGCTCCAAGGAATAGAACGGCTGAGAGAGTATTTATTAGGAGAATGTTGGCATATTCAGCCAGGAAAAACAGTGCGAAGGGTCCTCCTGCGTATTCCACATTAAAGCCCGATACTAGCTCGGACTCCCCCTCTGTGAGGTCAAAGGGTGCTCGGTTCGTCTCGGCCAGTGTTGAGATATATCATATTGCGGCCAGGGGTCAGGCGGGGATAAATAGTCAGATGCTTTCTTGGGCAGTATTAAATGTCTGCAGGGTATACCCTCCCGAAAAAATAATTGCGGAGAGGAGGATTAATCCTAAACTTACCTCATAAGAGATCGTTTGGGCTACTGCTCGGAGGGCTCCGATGAGTGCGTACTTTGAATTTGATGCTCAGCCCGAACCTAGGACAGAGTACACTGCAAGGCTTGATAGGGCTAGAATAAACAAGATCCCCAGGTTAAGATCAGTGACGGGAAGGGGCATAGGCATTGGTGCCCACAGCGTCATGGCCAGGGTAAGGGCGAGCATGGGGGTGGCCAGGAATAGGAACGGAGATGATGTGGAGGGGCGGATGGGTTCTTTAATGAAGAGTTTAACTCCGTCGGCAATAGGTTGTAGTAACCCGTAGGGTCCCACGATGTTGGGTCCTTTTCGGAGTTGTATATATCCCAATACTTTTCGTTCAATTAATGTTAGGAAGGCCACTGCTAGAAGTACGGGTACAATGTAGGCTAGGGGATTAATCAGGTGGGTAATCAAGATGTTTATCATGAACTGGGAAGAGGACTTGAACCTCTGGTTAAAAGGGCTTAGGCCTTTCGCAATTTACCATGCTCTGCCACCCCAGTATGTCCTTATTTTGGCCAGCTGGGATTTTGGCCCCCCTTTACTTTATTTATTTGTTTTCATAAATTAGGGGTGGGGCGTACCTTAAGCATGGGCCCCTCTTCTCCGATCCTTTCGTACTAGGGGAAGTAGCGTTACAGATAGAAACTGACCTGGATTGCTCCGGTCTGAACTCAGATCACGTAGGACTTTAATCGTTGAACAAACGAACCCTTAATAGCGGCTGCACCATTAGGATGTCCTGATCCAACATCGAGGTCGTAAACCCCCTCGTCGATATGGACTCTGGGAGAGGATTGCGCTGTTATCCCTAGGGTAACTTGGTTCGTTGATCGGCCTTAATAGCCGGATCATGTTTGGTCAGATGTTCTGCGGCCTAGGGATGTCTCCCTTGGCTTTAGGGTATTTTCCCAGTCCACCTGGAGGCTTTTTTTTCCTCCGTGGTCGCCCCAACCGAAGGTAAAAATGTCATAATCCACAAAGTTTCTGCTTTTTATAAAGTTGCTTGACGTGGTTGATTTTTGTACCTTAAGCTCCAAAGGGTCTTCTCGTCTTGTATTATTATACCCGCTTCTGCACGGATAGATCAATTTCACTGACTGGAAGGGGGAGACAGTTAAGCCCTCGTTTGGCCATTCATACAGGTCTCCATTTAAGAGACAAGTGATTACGCTACCTTTGCACGGTCAAAATACCGCGGCCGTTAAACTTATCGTCACTGGGCAGGCTGGACCTCCTATACTTGGTTGCGTTGCAGGAGGCGATGTTTTTGGTAAACAGGCGAGGCTTGTGTTTGCCGAGTTCCTTCCCCTTCTTTTAGTCTTTCCTTTAATAGCACGCCAGTGTGGGGGTAACGATGGATTGCTGTGGGTTCTTCTCGGTTTTGTTATAGTCCACATTGCTCTCTTGGGTTGAGTTCGTTAATCGCCAATGGTTGGTCCGATTTGGCTTACAGCTGTGCTTGGAGAAGGGCAGGCCTTCTTGTTACTCATTCTAGCATAGTCTCTCCCATGTGAGCATGGGCTGGCCTAATAGTATTTAGGGGAGTAAGATTTTTTGTCGGAATAATAAACTTGTTTCTGTCTGAGCTTTAACGCTTTCTGTTTAGGTGGCTGCTTTTAGGCCCACTAGAACAGGATGTTTTATGTATTATGATCTTTATCCTCCTGGAAAGGTTGTGTCCTTTGTTAAAGGGGCTGTACCCCCTTCAACTAACTCTCGTGTATTGCCCTCTAGCATCTTTCCTATATTCTTTGATCAGGGGAGTACGAGGCTGAACTTCTATTCACTTCTTAGGCAACCAGCTATCACCAGGTTCGGTAGATTTGTCACCTCTACCCGGAGCTCTTCCCACTCTTTTGCCACAGAGACGGGTTGGCCCTTAATAGGCTGTCTCGGGGTAGCTCACCTGGTTTCGGGGTTTCAAACTAAAGGTCTCTTTGCTTGGGTATACTGGCTAAATCATGATGCGAAAGGTACAAGATTTAATCTTTGCTTTTTTGTGCTTATATAAGTTGTTTCATTTCTCTTTCAGCTTTCCCTTGCGGTACTATTTCTATTGCTCCAGGTGTGACCTTTTCTGTCTCCCATACTAAGGTAAAAGAATGGTTTAATTTTTGGTGTTAGGCTTATTTTATTTTATATACATTGTTTAGTTATTAGGTGGTTGAGCTAGCTGTTTGGCTCAGGGTAATCCAACTTGCATGGATGTCTTCTCGGTGTAAGTGAGATGCTTGACTAACTCAGCCACACCCTGGGTTTGATCCAAGTGCACCTTCCGGTACACTTACCGTGTTACGACTTGCCTCCCCTTGTCAGTACTAGTGTATTATATATTTTCGACGTGGTTTGACGGGGGAGAGTGACGGGCGGTGTGTACGCGTCTCAGAGCCGGGTTCAAAGGGACACTCTATTTCCCTTTTACTACTAAATCCTCCTTCAAGCACTGTTTCATAGTGCGTATTCGTGATATTCTGGCTCAGAAAATGTAGCCCATTTCTTCCCACCTCATGCGCTACACCTCGACCTGACGTTCTGGGTTATGCCCATTTTGCTTACTTTGTACCCTTCACAGGGTAAGCTGACGACGGCGGTATATAGGCTGGGCTGACTAGAAGTGGTGAGGTTAGACGGGGGTTATCGGTTCTAGAACAGGCTCCTCTAGGGGGGTCTGAGACACCGTCAGGTCCTTTGGGTTTCAAGCTAATGCTCGTAGTACCCTGGCGGGCATCTTATTGTACTCGGATGCCTAAGTTTACGGCTGAGCATAGTGGGGTATCTAATCCCAGTTTGTTTCTCAGCTTTCGTGGGGTCAGGTGGGTTATTAAAGCTACTTTCGTATACAGGGCCTCGGACACCTAGGAGCGTATGACGGCCAAGGGGCCATTTGGCTTTAAATTAGTTTATCCTTAACCACCCTTTACGCCGTTAAAATATCAACTAGGGCCTCTCGTCTAACCGCGGTGGCTGGCACGAGTTTTACCGGCCCAATATAACGCTGACTGAGTCAAGTTTTCACTTATGGCTTAATATTTATCACTGCTGAATACCCTTGGGGGTGTGGCTTGGCTAGGCGTCGTGGGCTAAAATTTGTGCCTGATGCCCGCTCCTCGTCCCCGGGAAGGGGGATTGAGGGCATACTCACTGGGCTGCGGAGACTTGCATGTGTAAGTTGGGCTAGAGCTGATAGTAAGGTCGGGACCATGCCTTTGTGCATGCGGAGTTTCTTAGGTCTCGTCTTAGCATCTTCAGTGCTATGCTTTAAATTAAGCTACGCTAGC